CCACTCATGCCAGGTAATGCAAGAGATGCCATTGAAAAGCTACTGAAGAGTGTGAATATTTTTGGCATTGGAATCGCTATTCCACCCATTTCATCGAGAAAAACAAGGCGTATTCGATCGTAACTAGTTCCCGCTAAGAAAAAAAGCGCAGCACCAATAAATCCATGCGAAATTATTTGTAAAATGGCCCCATTAAGGCCGGTATCGGTTATAGAACTAATTCCTATAATTATGAAACCCATGTGAGATACGGAAGAATAGGCTATTCTTTTTTTTAAATTACGTTGCCCAAGAGATGTTGAAGCTGCATAGATTATTTGTATTGTGCCTATTATCATCAACGAAGGAGAAAATATAGAATGAGCGTGAGGTAATAATTCCATATTGATCCGAACCAACCCATACGCTCCCATTTTTAATAAGATTCCGGCTAGCAGCATACAAGTACTATAATGTGCTTCTCCGTGGGTATCGGGTAACCATGTATGTAAAGGTATAATCGGTAATTTGACAGCAAACGCAATAAAAAATCCAATATAGAATATTATTTCTAATGACATAGGATACGATTGATTAACTAATATTTCGAAATTTAATGTTGGTTCATTGGAACCATATAAACCAACACCCAGAACTCCCATTAATAGAAAAATAGAACCCCCTGCAGTATACAAAATAAATTTAGTAGCGGAGTAAAGACGTTTCTTTCCCCCCCACATGGATAAAAGTAGATAAACAGGAATTAATTCTAATTCCCACATTATGAAAAAAAGTAAAAGATCTCGGGACGAAAATAATCCTATTTGACCACTGTACATTGCTAACATCAAGAAATGGAATAATCGAGAATCTCGAGTAACTGGCCAAGCGGCTAGAGTAGCTAAAGTCGTAATGAATCCTGTTAGTAAAACAGGTCCTATCGAAAGTCCATCGATTCCTAATCGCCAATGGAAATCAAAAAAGTTGATCCATTTATAATCTTCGGCCAGTTGGATTAATGGATCATCCGGTTGGAAATGATAACAAAATGCATAAGTTATTAGAAGGAGCTCTAAAACCGAAATGCATATAGTATACCACCTTATAATCTTATTCCCTCTCTGAGGAAATACGAAAATTAAAGAACCTGCAAATATGGGCAAAATTACAATTGTTGTTAACCAGGGAAAATAATTCGTGGTAAAGACAAGATATACTTGGACAAAAAACCCGTACCCCAAAAGAAATAAATTTCGTTTTTGGTACGGATTTTTGTCGGTAAAAAAAATCCAAATAGAATAAATGGATTCAAATGGAATTTTCTGAACTATATCAATAACCTAGACCCATACTGCGAGTGGTTTCATGCCATAGATAAACTCGAACGCTTAAAAAATCCGTTGGACAAGCAGATTCACATCTCTTACAACCGACACAATCTTCTGTTCTTGGAGCAGAAGCTATTTGTTTCGCTTTACATCCATCCCAAGGTATCATTTCTAATACATCCGTGGGACAAGCTCGGACACATTGAGTACACCCTATACATGTATCATAAATTTTAACTGAATGTGACATTGGGTCTAGAATTTTTTTTTCACTTGATTAATTTTCGATCTAGTTCTAGTAAAATAAATGAAATACATATTCAAATACTAGACGAATCAATAATTTCCCAGAATTTTTGGAATCAACCTATTTCTGGATAGGAAATGGAAAAGAGATCCAAAATACTTTGATTTATTACACTTTATGAAAGTATATCTTAAGGTGCAAGATCTAGTAATCTAATTTGAATTGCTGAATATTCAAATTTGAATTTCTAAAATATAATTTGTGAAAATCCTAATAAAATTAAAAAAAGAAATACTATTTATTTAATAAATTCGATTGATTGATACGAGTTGATTTTCTGTTACGATAAATTGAAGAAACAATAGCCGGTCCAATAGCTGCTTCAGCGGCTGCAATGGCTATAACAAAAATTGAGAAAATGCTTCCTTTTAATTGGCGATTATCAAAAAAATCAGAAAATGTTACAAAATTTAGATTAACTGCATTCAATATAAGTTCAAGACACATAAGAGCTCGAACCAAATTGCGGCTCGTGACTAATCCATAAATCCCGATAGAAAATAAAAAAGCACTCAAAACAAGTACATGCTCGAGTATCATTGACCAACCCCTTATGAATCATGATTCATTTCAATATGAACAACAATTAAACTACTTTGATTGACTAGAAGATAGCAAGTTAAGTTAGAATTAAGAACAAAAACTAGGCTAATAAAAAATTTTTTGAACTAAAAGTTTCGAAAGCAATTCATGAATGAAAATGCAAAAAATAGACTTTTTATTTGGATTACTCGTTTTAAAAAAGAAATTTTATTATTGACGAGCCACGGCAATTGCACCTATTAAAGCAACTAAAAGAATTATGGAAATGAGTTCAAATGGAAGAAAAAAATCGGTTGATAAATGAATTCCAATTTGTTGACTAGCATTTATCAAATCTTGTTCTAGAATCTGGTTTGATTTTGTAGTCCAAATAATACCATACCAGGACGTATTTATAATAGTAATAATTAATGAAACAAAAAGACTTATACAAACCAATGAAGTAACCCCGTCCCCAACAGTCCACAGATGAAACTTTTTGTCATATTCTGGGCCATTCATGAACATTACAGAAAATATGATTAATACATTTATAGCTCCCACATAAATAAGGAGTTGTGCAGAAGCTACAAAATGGGAGTTTGCTAGAATATAGAATAAAGATATACACACAAGAACCAATCCCAACGAAAAGGCCGAAAAAATGGGATTGGTAAATAATACTACTCCTAGCCCCCCTAATATAAGACCCAACCCCAAAAAAATTAAAAGAAAATCATGTATTGGTCCAGGTAAATCCATTATATATAAAATAAGAGATAAAAAAATCGGAATGTTTCATGATCTTATTGATGTGAACAGGAAAAAGAAGTTTATGCGCTCCTAATTGGTAAATCCTAATGTGTATGACTTGATGTGAATAAAGTAAAGTTGTTGGGCCTTTCACATTCTTTTTTAGCGGAAAAGGTAGTTACTCTTTAAAATCATTGGAGTAAATCAATTTTAAATACTACTAAAGTTGCGATTTTCACCAATAAATAAGAATAATCAGAATTTCTAGTTATTGAACAAGAATAAAAAATAGCTTTAATTTAATAGGTGGAAATTGCTCTTCAATCACGGGCTTGCTCTGGCGAATTCAAAATTGGTCGAATTGTGTAATCGTCGATTATTGATATTGGTAAACGACCTAGAGCAATTTGATTATAATTTAATTCGTGACGATCATAAGTAGAAAGCTCATATTCTTCAGTCATTGATAAACAATTTGTTGGGCAATACTCAACACAATTACCACAAAATATACAAATTCCGAAATCAATGCTGTAATTAAGCAACTGTTTCTTTCGAATATCCATTTGCAATTTCCAATCAACAACAGGCAAATCTATAGGACATGCACGCACACACACTTCACAAGCAATGCATTTATCAAATTCAAAGTGAATTCGACCACGAAAACGCTCCGATGTGATCAATTTCTCATAAGGATATTGAATAGTTACAGGTAAACGGTTAGCGTGGGATAGGGTAATCATAAAACTTTGACCGATGTACCTTGCTGCCCGTATTGTTTGTTGACCATAATTGATGAACCCAGTTACCATAGGGAACATAGAGTAAATATCAATAAAAAAATAAGATTTTGTTTCTTTCTCTTGTTTCTGACAAGTCGTAAATTAGATTATAGTAAATATTCTTTGTTTTTAGAATTTATAATGAAAAGAGTTGGGAAGAAGTTGTTAATAATAGATTACCTAAAGAAATAGGTAAAAGAAATTTCCATCCAAGATTTAATAATTGGTCCATTCTCAGTCTAGGTAAAGTCCATCTTGTTGCGATAGAAATGAACAAGAACAAAAAAGTTTTAGCTAATGTAATGAAAATACAAATTGTCGTTCCAAAGACTCCATCTATTTTAAAAAACTCAGAGATGAATATGGATGGAATAGGGAGATTCCAACCGCCCAAGTAAAGAACGGTTACAAATAATGAAGAGATTAGGAGATTTAAATAAGACGCAACATAAAATAAACCAAATTTAATACCGGAATATTCGGTTTGATAACCCGCTACTAATTCTTCTTCGGCTTCTGGTAAATCAAAAGGCAATCTCTCGCATTCTGCTAGAGAAGAAATTATAAAAACAATAAACCCTATGGGTTGTCGCCACAAATTCCATCCCCAAAAACCATATTTTGACTGTGCCTCGACTATATCAACTGTACTTGAACTGTTAGATAATTATAGTCGAAGATAAGATCACCCTTGTCATCGCTATTCCAGAACCGTACATGAGATTTTCACCTCATACGGCTCCTCAAGAGCCATAAATAAATCTAAGGACTAATTCGATATTCTTTAATCTTGATATGCTTGTAGGATAACGAAAGTCAAAATAAATCGAAAAATCCTGAATTAGACCAATCAAATTCTGTCTGCTATACTATAAAAAATTGCTTCGGAATTGATCTCATCCTTTACTTAAATTTTGAAGAATTTCCTTTTTATTGAATAATAACTTAATTCTTGAATAAAAAACGCTTTTTACTAATTTTAGTAATATCAATTATCAATAAAAATTTCGCCGTATTCTTATTTTTTTATTATATTCCGAAAAAAGGAAACATTCATTCATGATTTATGCTATGATCAAAATGGAATTTCCGTGAATATCGATATTGGAAAAAGATTTTTTTTTTGATTCTATTACTATTATCTATCCCCCTTTTTTTTTCGCCCCTCTTAGTTCTTTTATTCAGTGGGAAAAGTAAAAGATTACTTCGTTCCTGATAGTCATTCATTTAATCGGTGGATAGGAGCATACTCTGGATCGAAATTTGTGGGAGTACTGCTTGATCATTTCTACAAATTTAAAGCCTCAATTAGTATTTCTTTTATGTAAAAATCTTTCTTCAGATAACTTACATAATCTCTATTACAAATCCTTTGTGTACTTTGGTGTTCCTAATCATCCACTTTTTTGGTCAATTTCTATGGTAAGTCATGTATGGTAATACATAAAAAAAAGATAGTAAAAACTTCCTAGAATTGTTCTTTTCAACCCGCTTCAAGTAATGATGACTAATTAACCAATATTGGGGGAAATAACCTTGACTGTTTATGTTTTTAACCTTTGTACATAGGCAATGAGATTCTATTTTTTACTGCAAATTTCGAAGCTGTTTTCTTTCACTCATCTAACTATCTGATTTACTTTAATCAACCCGCCCCGTGAATAAAAAAAAAGATCCTATTCAATACATTTTTCTTCTTATAAACCTAAAAATAAACGGGGAAGGGTGAAGACCTATGTTTTAACGAATCACACGTAGCGATATTGATAATACACATAGAGTTAATGGTATTTCATAACTAATTGATTGGGCAACAGCCCGTAAACCACCTAAAAAGGAATACTTATTATTTGATCCATATCCTGACATAAGAAGTCCAATGGGAGCAATGCTTGAAATAGCGATCCATAAAAAAACACCAATACTGAGATCGGCTAGAACAAGGCGAGAACCAAAAGGAATTACTGAATAACTTAGTAGAATTGATATGACTGCTATAGAAGGTCCGATACTAAATAAAAGTGCATCCCCTCTAGATGGAAGAAGGTTTTCTTTTAAAAGTAGTTTTATTCCGTCCGCTAGAGCTTGAAGAATTCCCAAAGGACCAGCATATTCAGGTCCAATACGTTGTTGTATCCCTGCGGATATTTCTCTTTCTAACCACACAATTACTAGTACACCTATTGTAATTCCCAATACAAGAATCAAAATAGGGAAAAGCATCCATGTAGTCTCATAAACCGCTTTTAAGGATTCCAATTTGGAAAAAGAATTGATAGCTTGTACTTTTGTTGTTGTATCAATTATCATTTCAACGATCAACCTCTCCCATAATGATATCTATGCTACCTAATATCGTCATAATATCAGCCAATTTCATTTTTTTAACTAACTGAGGAAGAATTTGCAAATTGATAAAACCCGGAGGGCGAATTTTCCATCTCCAAGGAAAAATACTCTGATCTCCTATCAAAAATATCCCTAATTCACCTTTTGGTGCTTCGACTCTTACATAAAGTTCTTGTTTCGACAATTCAAAAGCAGGAGATGGCTTTTTACTAATGAATCGATATTCAAAATCATTCCATTCAGGATATTTTATTCTATTAAAGCGTCGGATTTCTAAATTCTCATAGGGACCTCCTGGAATTGCTTCTAGAGCTTGTTGAATAATTTTTACGGATTCGGCCATTTCACCGATTCGTATTAAATAACGAGCTAATGAATCTCCTTCTTTTTGCCATTGAACTTCCCAATCAAATTCGTCATAACATTCATAATGATCAACTTTACGAAGGTCCCATTGTATTCCGGAAGCTCGTAGCATAGGGCCCGATAAACCCCAATTTTTTGCTTCCTCGCCACCAATAATGCCCACATTCTCAACTCGTTCTAAAAAAATGGGATTTCGCGTAATAAGCTTTTGGTATTCAGCAAGCCCTATTAAAAAATAATCACAAAAATCTAAACATTTCTCTATCCATCCATAAGGTAGATCGGCAGCTACCCCTCCAATACGAAAATAATTATGCATCATTCTCATACCGGTGGCAGCTTCGAATAAATCATATATTAATTCCCTTTCTCTGAAAATATAGAAGAAGGGGGTTTGCGCCCCGATATCCGCCATAAAAGGGCCGAGCCATAATAAATGAGAAGCTATTCGACTTAACTCCAACATAATCACTCGAATATAGCTAGCTCTTTTAGGTACTTGAATATTTCCCAATTGTTCTGGTCCATTTACAGTTATTGCTTCTGTAAACATAGTAGCTAAATAATCCCAACGTGTTACATAAGGCAGATATTGTATAATTGTTCGGTTTTCTGCAATTTTTTCCATACCTCTGTGTAAATAACCTACTATTGGTTCACAGTCAATAACATCTTCACCGTCTAAAGTAACGATGAGTCGGAGAACACCATGCATTGATGGATGGTGAGGGCCCATATTGACTATCATGAAGTCTTTTCTGGTAGTTGGTACAGTCATAGGTTTTTCTCCGATTCATTTTTTCACAAATTCATTTTTGCATGAATTGCTGAAAACAACAAGGTATTCATCAAAATTCAAGATCTAATAAATCAAATAATTATAATTCAAAACAACTCTTCACATTAACGTGTTTTTAGTTCTCGAATGTTCAATTGACTTATTAATTCTTTATAACGTATTCCATTTTTCTTTGACAAATAAGCCAGCAGTCGTTGACGTTTTCCCAGAATTTTTCGTAGCCCTCGCTGAGATGAATAGTCTTTTTTGTGCAATTGCAAATGGGAAGTAAGTCTTCGTATCTTATTGGTAAAACAGACTACTTGAAATTCAACAGACCCTCTGTTTTCTTCTTTTTTTTCCTCCGAAATAACGGATATGAATGAATTTTTTTTCATAAATTCTTAACCTTCCTTACCTTTTTTAGCAAATATTGAATTTTACCGATCAGTAATAATAATACCAGCTATTTTAATCTGGTATATACAATACCTTAATTGATTTATTTTATCAAAGAAACTTTATAAGGTTTATTATCTTGATTCATTTCGGATATAGTGGATACGTCATCGAATTAGTATCATGTATCGGAATTGAATGTACAACAGCGTGATTATGTATCTATTTATCTACCAAATAATAGGAAATCAAATGTATCATAAATCAATTTAAAATTGCGGATACATATGTATTCTTAACATACTAAAACGACTTCCGTTAGTAGTATCAAACCAATAACGATTCATACAAGCTAAATCCTCTAATCGATAATTGGGCCAAAGAAAGAATTTTAATTTTTTAAGTCTATTTTTATTTCGATCAAGATCCTTGTTTTCATCAAAAAATTGACTACAGTTTTTTATTCGATTCCCTATTGGGTTTATATTCACACCATTATTGTTCCTTGAATTCAAACAAATTCGAATTCTTAACTCTCTACGACGCCTAGGCGATAAAAGATTTTCGGGAGGAAACAAATCAAAATTGTTTTTGTCTCTTTTACCTAAAAATTTTTTATCACCATTCTCACTGTATCGTTTTTGATTATTGTTTTGATTATTGTAGTGTTTACTCTTATGAACTAACGAAATCCCTATGGTTTGATACAGAAGAAATTGCCCATCGCCTTTTATAGCCAGACGAATCGGTTCAATAATCAATACCCCGTTTTTTAGCAAATTTGAACGAGTTAAATCGTTCCGACCCAGCATTATATCCATACTCAGTTCTTTTCTTTCGATCGAGGATAAAAGAATTTCTATTGGATTTATCAATCGAAGCACAAGACAATATACTTTGATATTATTGATCAGCTTTTGATTTAAAGAATCCGCCCATTTCAACTGAAAAAGCAAATATCTTTTCAGGAATAAATCAATTTCTACTTTTGTACCGCTCGTGGGTTGCTTTTTCTTTCTCGGCTTTTTCATATCTGATCCTATATAATCTTCTTCAATATCTGTTTGTGCATTTGAGAAAATAGATTCATAGTTTTCGTGAACATCGGATCCAAGATTTTCTTGACTTAGGAGTTCCTTTTCATCTTCATTCTGATTCTCTAATTCAAAATATATTTTTTCATTTGATGGTATAAAAGAATTGATTTTTTTATGTCTATTGATGCTTTTATCTTCACTAACCTTTTCACTTACATTATAATTTGAAAAAAGCAGGTTAATTGGTATAACCCACGGTTTCATTTTATATGCATTATAAAATAAGAAAAATTCGGAGAAAAACCAAAATTCCAAATTTGATATGGGACAGCTCAGTATTTCTTCATTCATTCCCATCCAATCAAAAAATTTTTTTTTTTTATCAGGGTGGTTGATTTCTTGATAAATTGTGCGATAAAAAAGACTTTTCTTATCAATTTTATCAACAATTTGATAGTTCTTAGATTCAGTTTTCGTTTTTTCATTCATGCTAGTACTGATATTGACCCAGGTCTCAACGTCGACTTTTGTTCTAAGACAAAAATGGAGAATTTTCAAATCCAAATATTTTCTATCTATAGTTTTTTCTATATCCAAAATATTTTTTCTTCCTAAAAAAAAATAATTAGTGATCGGGATATTCCACGCCATGTCAATAAATTTATCTTTAGTTTTGTTGTAATTAGAAGTATAAGAAAATTCTTGGTTTTTATTTCCCTGGAATGGTATTCCATAACTATATCTATATGAATCATTCTTATCTTCATAATAAAAAAAATTATATGATAAAACATCATATCTATAATTCTTTTTAAAATTAGATTTTTTATCTGGCAATAACAATAAACGGTTTTCCGAATTATTTGTGTAATTAATTAATTGTTCTTTTTGATATGAATTCGTTTTGCTTTTTTTGAAATTATTATTTTCAACCTCACAGTGTTCAGTTACTCTAGTTCGCCATTTTTGTGGCACTAATTGCGACCATTTTATCTGAGATAAATCGTATTGATAATTATTTTTCAATTTTAGCCAGTTTTTCCATTGGTTCAGCCCAGAATTCGGAAGTTTTCCAGTCTTTAGCTCGGGATGAGCTATTCCTTGGGTTCCAAAAAAATCTTTTATTTCATTTTTAAGAAATAAAGATATTCCCCGATACTGAAGGACCGATTTTAATCCATATAAGTTCCAAATTTTGGCTTGGGATAATTTGTAAAATACATAAGCTTGTGACAACACAGAAAAATCCGAAGGAATCTTCGAATTCTTATTACTAATATTATTATTAGTACTAACAAAATGGAAAAATCTTTTGTTTATAGTCCAAATAAACTGAATTTTTTTATTATTAATCTTTTCATGATTTTTTGCATTATTGGAAATGGATTTTTCAATTACATTTTTTGTTGATTCAAGAAAAAGTTGTGTATTAATTCTGGAAATATTAATGATATATAAAAATATATCTACGTATATCTTTTCCCTAAAAAATTTCAAAATATAATTGAATTTACGGATTAATCGAACATTTCGTCTTTTTAATATATGACCCGTATTTTTTGACGATTCCCATTTTTTCGTACCATATGGTGTTTTGGTAGGACTAACTTTTAGTTTTTTATTGTCTTTTGCTATTTTTTCTATTTGATTTTTTATTATTCTTGTTCTACTAGTCAGATCTTTCATTTTTGTTTCTGTCGCTGAAGGATTTGTCCAATTTAGGAATCCGGTTTGAATGGATGATTCATTAATCATATGATTTTTGATTAATGAATCTTTTTCATTTTTTCTTTTACTCGATTCTTCTCTCAATTCAAATAGTCGAATTGGATTTACGTTTGACATTTTTTTTGTTATTTTTTTTAAAAACAGAAATATTTCAACAATCCAATTGTTTGTTTCATTTTCGAACTTAAAAAAAAAAAGAATTTTTTCTTTGAGTCTTTTTCGAATTTGAAAGCGCCCTTTTAGAAGTTTTCGAATTTTTTTGTCGAGTTGTTTAAAAATAGGTTGAAAAAAAGAGGGTCGCTTTCGAGGAGGACCAAAAGGAAGGTCAGTTTCCAGGCCCACAACTGTTAAAAAACAAAACTCATCTATTCGATTTCGTTTTTGTTCGCTTTTTTTTATTCGATCTTGATCAGACGGTTGTATTATAGATCTGTGCCAAGGTTTTAGACAGAAAGGAAATAATATCTTTATCTGAATACCATCTGTTAACCAGTTTTTAGGAAATTCAGTTTCTGATAATTGAACGCCGTTATAGGTGCATTTAACATGCATTTCGCTATTCCACTCTTTGAAATCATCCGACCACTCGGGTCGTTGGAATAATAACAGACGGCTGAAATTTTTTGCTATTATCAATAAAGGCAATAGAATATATTTTCTAAGAATTGACTGAGTTATTAGCATCAAACCTCTTATTATTTGAGCAAATGGAATAGTATCCCAGGCTTCGGCTATTTCTATTCGTATGTTTTCTTGGTTTTTTTCGTCGTTTTTATTGTATTTTTTAGTTTTATTTTCCTCTTTCAATTCTTTGTTTTTATAATCAGAAATCCCCAATTCTGGGTTTTTTCCCATACAATTTTTTAAAATCCCTTTAATTAATCCGGAAAAAGTAGCCGAAAAAAAAGAGGATTTATCTATTCTGTCTAAAAAAAGCGGGGAATGTATATTTGGTTGAAACAATTCCCAAATAACTATTTTACGTCTTTGAACACGCATGGAACCTATGATTATTTCTCGACGAAAATCAGATTGTTGTGAATAACGTATCAAAGAAACTTCACCTGCTTGCTCAGATATATCCGCGGTATTTGGGGCAGGATTGTCAGTATTCTCTTGCTTATCGGTATAAATAACTACACTTTTCCAATTTCTTGAGCGAATTTGATCATCGATTGGCACCGACACGTCTTTTTCATCTGGTCTATCCTCTGGTTCTAAATCGTCGACTAATTGGTATGACCAACGAGGAACCTCTTTACTTAGTTCTTTTATTCCAATCGATTCTTTTGGAATTGTTTGGGGAAAGGAATCCGCTATGATTGTATCAACTAAAAATTTTAAAAATCTTTCTGGATCTTCGGAAACAATTTGTTCGTGTTCTGAAAGTAAAGACACTCTCTTTTGATTGAACGTGGCTTCCCCGTCAAATTGACTAACGAAATGTCTAATTTTTGATGATATTGAGTTTTGATCTTTTTTATGTTCAAATTCTTGGTAATTAGAATCATTACGTAGAATACTATGAATTTTATTTATAAAAATTGCATCTATTAAATTTTTTACTGTCGTTTTCGTTATAATGGATGAAAGCCTTTTTTTTATTATACCCCGACAGGACCCATTTAATAAAGGATCGTGGTTTTTTTGCAAATATTCAATTTTATTTTTAGTTTTATCATTGCATAATCTAGTTTTTTTATCGAGTACATCTATATAAAAAAGTCCTTTGTCTAGAACTGTAATTCTATTAGCAAATTCATTGCTTAAGCTGTTTTTTTTTTGTTCGTTCGTATAAATCCAATAATTGTATAGTTCATCATCATATAAGAATTTTTCTGTTGTAGCCAAAGAAATCTTTCTTTTTATCATTTCCCAGAAAATGGATAAACTAGGTGGATATGTAAAAGAAATTCTTTGTTTTCCATCATTTTGACATGTATAAAAAAAATATTGTGACATTTCATTTCTTACCGCATTTTCAAACCGATTGCTTTTTATATATCGCGTTGGACGATTCCAACGTTTATAGTCGAAAAGAAGAAAAAGAAGGGGTTTTTGAAACCAGAATAGGTTTTTATTTTCTTCTTTAAGTATTTCGAACTTCGAAATATCTTGATTCCCAGAATAAGAACTTGGGCTATTTTTATAGCATGCTTCTTTTAAGTG